GTTTTTTATATTGGATTGTATAGTATATACCCGTTATCCACACAACCCATTTGGATCCTATTTCTCTATTTGGGTCATACTTCAATCAAAACTTTTTGAGTTTTCCTAATTTATAGGAAAAACTCCTTGATTCGTCAACTTCGATGAAATCGGAATAGTTATTTTCATTGATATACTACTACATTTACATTTGGATGAAATCTAATCGGATGGATTCAAGTATTTCTTATTGATTCCTGTCAAAAAGGAATAATTGGAATAGAAGGTTCCTATCTTTTTTTATTTTATGTTATTTCGTGCTGTGCAGTTCCTTTGTTTGTGGGATCATTTTCCCACGAGAGGCAATGAGACGAATTTGAGAGTGGTATGCCTAGATCGCGGATAAATGGAAATTTTATTGATAAGACCTTTTCAATTGTAGCCAATATCTTATTACGAATAATTCCGACAACTTCAAGAGAGAAAGAGGCATTTACCTATTACAGAGATGGTGCGATTTGATTCTTTTTTTTTACCAATCTCAGTCTTACGAGTACGAGAAAGGCACATGATTGGGGATCGAAAGAAAAAAGATTATTGAAATAAATCAATCAAATCTACGTTTGTTGAGGGTGAAGTTTAGAAATCGAACAATTCCTTCTGTCGCGTATCCTCGATTAATGCAGCTTCAGATGCTTCAATTTATAGTATTGAGCGAAAGGTTACACCACCTATAGGTTCTGTATTACAGGTCAATCCTACTCCACTAGTACCAATAGGCGGCATAGGGAAAGAAGCACTACACGCAGGAATCAACAACACGAAAACTTTGTTATAAATTATCTCCGTTCCGTATCGGGATCGAGACTAACAAAAATGGTTGGGACAACAAATATCCATCTCCTTTGTACTTGGGATACCCGTATAACCATCGAAGACTGTTGAAGTGACTAATTCCTGGAAATTCAATTAAGGGGCGTTGAGGACAAAGAAATTGTTGGAGTTACCATTTCATTTCTATCTAATACCAATACGTTTGATATTAGGAAAAGATCTCTTGCAGGAAGGTTGGCTAGATATTTCTTGTAAAAACACTAGCCCCGCTCAATTCATAATGAGAATATTTCAATCTTTTTTGATTCCCTATATTGTTCCTCATTATGCACATAAGGGAGGAGCCGTATGAGATGAAAATCTCACGTACGGTTCTGGAACGGAGATTTTTGGAATCGAACGACGGCCGTAACGGATGTCAGCGCAATCCGAAGGAAATTATGCGGAAGCTTTACAAAATTATTATGAAGCTATGCGACTAGAAATTGATCCCTATGATCGAAGTTATATACTCTATAACATAGGCCTTATCCACACAAGTAACGGAAAACATACAAAAGCTTTGGAATATTATTTTCGAGCACTAGAACGAAACCCATTTTTACCACAAGCTTTTAATAATATGGCCGTAATCTGTCATTACGTGCGACTATCTCCACTATAGAAAGAAAAAAGGAAAGAAAAATAAAATCCGATAGTAAATACGAGAAACAAAAGAGGCTTTCTACATATGCATCGTCCAAAAAACGATTTTTATCAGCCGTAGCAAAGAAAGAAACTTCATATAAGTCGAAATATGAAGCAATAGATATGCCTAGATACTTTTTTTTTATTCTATGGATAAAGGATCTAATTGATAGAGGAAGCACCGTAAAGATCAATTAGTGGGGTTTTGGGCCGATACAATAAAAACTGCTTACTTATGTCATGATATGAGATAAAAGTTAGGAATCAACTTATGCAATAGAATCGATCCACTAAAGGTATTGAGCAGTGGTGTAGGATCAGATCCCAAAGATAGTAAGTCTTTTCTTTCTTATCTTATGACAAAAAGTCTTTTTCAAAGATTCTATATAAATTTCTATATGAAACCGAGATAGTCACCTTTCGTAAAATTTTAAGGGGAACGCCTCTACTTTATTCTTCTGAAGGTGGGAGAAAAGATAAAACTAAAATTATTAATCCAAATTCACGTTTGAAACTCATGTAATTAATCTCTTTTGATTAACCCGAAAAAATGGGATAGATCTATGAGAAATTTCATTCAGTTAGATATGGTATATTAAAATGGGACAACAAAAGAATTGACCGATGAGCCGTATGAGGTGAAAATCTCATGTACGGTTCTAAGGGAAGGAATTGACCCGCCTATTCTGACCAGGGGGAACAGGCCATTCGGCAAGGAGATTCTGAAATTGCGGAGGCTTGGTTCAATCAAGCCGCTGAGTATTGGAAACAAGCTATTGCGCTTACTCCGGGTAATTATATTAAGGCGCATAATTGGTTGACGATTACAAGACGTTTCGAATAAAGGAACACTCTGTTTATTTATTATTTCTATTTATTTTATATTAGATATTTATATTAGATATTAGGTTTATTTATTATTTCTATTTAGATTTATTTATTATTTCTATTTAGATATTATTTATATTATTTTTAGATTAGATTCTAATTTTTTATATTT